CATTGTTTCTCCTTAATTTTATTTAAATTTGGAATCTACTCCTTCGAAGAAAAGAAAATAAGTCTCTTGAAATTTGGAACCTCCGATTGTATCCGAACGAGAGGAATGTTGAAAAGTCACTACGAACCCGAAACATACCATTGGAAAGTGATTCAGTAATTAAACCTTCATGAATCCATTTTTGTTCTTTCATTCCAGGTAACCCCTTTAATTATCAACTCATGGAGTAGGAGTGATATTAGACAACCTTTCCTCTTTTTTCAAAAAAAAATAGGAAGTTTTCCTACGGATGCAATTCGTAGATCATAAAGATCACCATATATATAACAAAATTTCTCCCCCGATTCCTTCTAGTCGAGCCTCTCGGTCTGTCATTATACCTCGAGAAGTCGAAAGAATTACAATACCCATTCCTCCTAAAATCCTAGGAATTCGTTGATGGTTGGAATAGATTCGTAGGCCGGGTCGGCTGATACGTTTTAAAACAGTTCTATATGGCCCTTTTCTATTCCTTCTATGTCGCAGAGTTGAAACCAAGAAATATTTCTTGCTTACTCGATGTTTTCTCACATTTTCGATAAAGCCTTCGCGTAGAAGTATTTTAACAATGTTTTCAGTGATATTTGTAGATGCTATTCGAACCGTTCCTTTTTTATCCATGTCAGCATTTCGTATAGAAGTTATTATTTCGGCAATAGTGTCCCTACCCATGATGAACTATAATTATTGGTGCCTCCGGGTTTTTATATAATCAGCATGCTCTACTCTTTTTTTTTCATGAATTATTAAAGGTATATGCGTGAGAAACAATCTACTAATGCATTCTACTAATTAATGGAATCTAATTCAGTTCAGATATCTTACTATGAACCTCCCTTTTTTTATGTTTTATTATGTTTTCATCTATTAGTATTTATTTAGAATCTATTTATAATACCTCAGGAGCTAATGAGACTATTTTAGTAAAATTCAACTGTCTCAATTCCCGAGCGATCGCACCAAAAACTCGAGTTCCTTTGGGATTTCCTTCTTGATCAATGACAACTGCTGCATTGTCATCATATTGTATTATCATACCATTGTCACGTTTGAGTTCTTTACATGTACGTACAATTACAGCTCTGATCACTTCTGATCTTTGTAGAGGCATATTGGGAACTGCTTCTTTGATTACAGCAACAATAACGTCACCAATATGAGCATATCGGCGATTACTAGCTCCTATGATTCGAATACACATTAATTCTCTAGCCCCGCTGTTGTCCGCTACATTTAAATAGGTCTGAGGTTGAATCATATCATTCTTATTATTTTTCTCTTTTTTCTTTCAATGCTAACTAACTAAAGGGCGAAGAAAAAAAGAAGAAAGATTGTTTGTCCAGAAATAAAAAAACTGCGGTTTTTTCATCACAAGGCCCCTTTCCTTTCGTTCCATATCCCTATCCCGCAATAACGAATTGAGTTCGTATAGGCATTTTGGACGCAGCTATAGAAATAGCTTCTCTGGCTACAATTTCTGATACTCCACCCATTTCATAAAGTATTCGACCCGGTTTAACGACGGATACCCAATATTCGGGAGATCCTTTCCCCGAACCCATACGTGTTTCGGTAGGCCTTACTGTAACAGGTTTGTCTGGAAATATACGTACCCATATTTTTCCACCACGACGCGCATATCGTGCCATGGCTCGTCGCCCCGCTTCTATTTGTCTAGATGTGATCCAAGCGGGTTCAAGTGCCTGAAGGGCGTATCCGCCGAAACAAATTCGATTGCCTCGATAAGATATTCCCTTCATTCTTCCTCTATGTTGTTTACGAAATCTGGTTCTTTTGGGGTTATAGTTGATGGTTGTTTCTCAATGCCATCTCTACTGCAGAACTGGACATGAGAGTTTCTTCTCATCCAGCTCCTCGCGAATGAAACGATTCAATAATATTGTATATATTTTGAATTGAATGAATAATGAATCATGGAATTTTTTGAGATATAATCTGTCACGTACACGTAGGAATAAAATAAAATGAGAAATTCCATTTTATAATTAATGAATCTTCATTTATTTTGACCTTTATTTTATTTATTTTTATTGAATTGCCCAAAACTTAGCAATCCAGTAAGGCTTTCGCGGGCGAATATTTGCTCTTTCAACATCCCTTTCATTCGTAGGGGCGTTCCATGACCTATCAGAATAAATGAATTGGTTCTTGGCTCGTTCCGCCATCCCACCCAATGAATCATTAGGATTCGTTTTCAAGGGAATCTTCCTCAGTCACAGGTTCTGTCGTTCCCATCGCTTCTCGATTAATGACTAGGCCCGAACTCTGCAATGGAGCTCCTAATAAAATTTGTTCCTGAATCAATCTTCTCAGTCTTTATTGACTCGGCGCTCTTTATTCTTTTTTATTTTTCGTATAAATTGTATTCATATTCATCGAATCTAATTATTAATTATGGACGAATACATTAATGCTTTATTACATTGCCTTTTATAAGATAGTTCATAGACCATACATATTGGAATCATATATCATTGCTATTCTTTTTCTTTCTTTCTCTCACCCCTCCATTTATCCATATCCCTTTGTTTTTGCTTCACAACCTTATAGATTGATTTTTCTTTTATGTAAAAAAAAATGCTTCAGTTGCTACAACAATATGATCAATACATCATATAGCGACTGGTTCCTTGGATCCAGATAATACGAAGCAATGAGCTGGTTATTAGTTATATAGTTATTAGTTCATACTAGGGGATGGCCCTTTGTTTTTTAATCCTAACCTAACTCTAAATAAAAAACCAACGAGTCACACACTAAGCATAGCAATTATATGGAGATGGAGTCAATCGAATTGTTATTCAACCCTATAGAATTAAGAATTCGAAAAAATTCTCATTTTTTTGATTGAACGGAAAAAAATGAACGAGTTTGTGATTTTTTATTCAATTGCCGGATGGATGGAACAGAAAGACAACGAAAGGCCCATTATTCCTCGTCTGCAAATATCCAAATTTTGATTCCTAATGCCCCATAGATAGTTCGAACTGTATAGGAACAATAATCAATTTTGGCTCGAATGGTTTGTAGGGGAACCCTACCTTCTCTGATCCATTCGACACGTGCTATTTCCTTTCCGTCGATACGCCCTGCAATTTGTACTTGAATTCCCTTTGTATCTGCTTTTTCAGTTAATTCAATAGCTTTTTTCATTGCCTTTCGAAACGAAACTCTATTCTTTAATTGTTCGGCTATAAATTCTGCAAGAATATTAGGTTGTCCATACGGTTTTTCAACTCTTGTGATAGCAATGTTAAGTTTTTGGTTCACAGAATTCAATTCTTTTTGTGCATTGCTCTGTAATTCTTCAATTCCTCGCGGGCTGCCCTCTATGAACAATTTTGGGAATCCCATATATATTATGACCTGGATCAGATCGATTCTTTTTTTAATCTTTATGCGTGCAATTCCCTCGGCACCCGAGGATATTTTCCTATTTTTTTGTACATAATTCTTGATACAATCCTGTATTTTTTGATCTTCCTGGAGACCCTCGGAATAACTTTTTGGTTGTGCAAACCAAACAGAATGATGACTTTGGGTTGTACCAAGTCGGAAACCGAGTGGATTTATTTTTTGTCCCATAGCACCTCGCTATCTCTATAAGGCCATATCATTTCTCTATTAGCCCACGTCATTCTGTTACGATATAGCATATGATCCATCATATATAGATACCTCTCTCTGACATCTTTATACTTATCTTTATATACCCATCCATATTTTCTTAACCATATGAAATAGTTTTTCTCTTTAGATGTATCTTTCAATACAATAGTTATATGACAGGTGGGTCTTTTTATCGGATAACTACGTCCTCGGGCTCGGGGTTTTAACTTTTTCATGCTAGTACCTTCATTAACTTCGGCTTGACTAATGATTAAAGCCGTTTCGTTGAATCCCATATTGTGACTAGCATTTGCTGCTGCAGAATAAACTAATTTTAAAATGGGATAACACGCTCGATAAGGCATGAGTTCTAGTATCATAAGTGTTTCCTCGTAGGGACGCCCACGAATCTGATCAATTACTCTTCGCGCTTTATGAGCAGACATACGTATATGTTGACCTAAAGCGTATACTTCTACATCTGGGTCACTCTTTATCATAAGGTTCACCTCCCACCAATAAACGATGAGCACCCATATCCACTTTATTAATTAATATATTAACGACGAGATTTATTATCGTTTCTCGCATGCCCCCGGAAATTCAGAGTAGGTGCAAATTCTCCCAATTTGTGACCTACCATACGATCTGTTATATAAATAGGCAAATGTTCCTTTCCATTATGAATAGCAATTGTATGGCCGATCATTGTGGGTATAATGGTAGATGCCCGGGACCAAGTTACGATTGTATCTTTTTCTGCCCTCGTGTTGAGCTTCGCAATTTTTATCAATAAATGATTAGCTACAAAAGGATTTTTTTTTAGTGAACGTGTCACAGCTAATTACTCCTTTTTTTTTGTAAAGATGAGGAAACATATTCTATTTTCAATATT